TAAATAAATTAATCAAATTCCGGGAGGCTTCATGAAGTGCTTCTTTAGGAGTTAAATTTCCATTTGTCCAGATTTCTAGAAAAAGAATCTCTTGGTTTTCATTCCCAGTCCCATAAGAATGAATACTATGATTCGCGTTTTGAACAGGCATGAATAAAGCATCTATAGGATAACTTCCGTCTTCAAAGGGATTTGGCATTTTTAGACTATATCCTCGATTCCTCTCGATTTGTAATCCAATACACAAATCTATTGGTTCCGTTAAGGTCGCTATATGCTGTGTATTATCCATTATTTCTACAGAGGGCGGTAAAATGATGTCTCGAGCAGTTATATATCCGGGACCTTGGACACAAATAAGCGCGTTGCACGTTCCATACAGATTACTTCTTAATACAATCTCCTGCAAATTCATTAAAATTTCATGTACTGATTCTTGAATACCTACTATGTTAGAATAGTCATGTGGTATGTTCTCAGATTTTGCACGTGTAATGCATGTTCCTTCCATTTCGCCAAGTAACGCTCTTCGCATCGCAATGCCTATTGTGTCGGCTTGACCTTTCATAAGTGGAGATAGAATAAAGCGTCCATAATAAAGACGCTTACTGTCTCTTCTTGATTCAACACACTTCCACTGTAGTGTCCGAGTAGATACTTTGACTTTCTCTCGAACCATAGTAATTTTATTTGATCAGATCATTGAATCGTTTATTTCTCTTGAAACCCTTTCAGTCTTTATTTATTTCTATACACGTCTTTTTTTCGGGGGTCTACAACCATTATGTGGCATAGGGGTTACATCTCGTACGAAACTTAAAAGTATACCGCTTCTACGAATAGCTCGTAATGCCGCATCTCTTCCCAGTCCAGGGCCTTTTATCCTTACTTCAGCTCGTTGTATACCTTGATCTACTACTGCTCGAATAGCATTTCCTGCTGCGGTTTGAGCAGCAAAAGGTGTTCCTCTTCTTGTACCCTTGAATCCACAAGTACCCGCGGAGGACCAAGAAATCACCCGACCCCGCACATCTGTAACGGTCACAATGGTATTGTTGAAACTTGCTTGAACATGAATAACTCCTTTTGGTATTCTACGCACATTTTTACGTGAACCACTACGTGTATTTTTACGTGAACCAATTCTTAATATAGGTTTTGCCATTTTTTTTATTTCACAAGAAATATATGGATATATCCATTTCATGTCAAAACGGACCTTTTTTTGCCAGCTCTTCGAACGTACCACCTTTTCTTTGACTTTATTTCCTTTAGTAAAATAATCTATCCTTGTCGTTGTTTATGCCTCGGGTTAGAACAAATTACTATAATTCGTCCCCTCCTACGGATTAGTCGGCACTTTTCACAAATTTTACGAACGGAAGCCCTTATTTTCATAGTTATTATTCCTTAATTCTTTGAATATACTTAATTGTTGGACGAAAAAAAGGTTTCTTGATATTTTGAAATCTTCAATTGTATCTTCGTGAAAGGAATGTTGAAATTGAAAAAACCGCGTAATCATTTGAATCCTTGGTATGGAGTCTATAAAATGGATGTCCCCTGATTAACTTATATATAAGAACTTACTAAAATGTTTATTTTTTCTCCTAGGGGTATACCTAGACAAAAAAATATGTCGAATCTTTTTAGAAGCATGATCTAGAATCAAAAAAATTTTCAGTATCTAAACAAAATCGAACCATGCCGTTCATAAGTGATTCAAAACGCAAACTTTCATGAATTCAGATTTTTTTGCTTTAATTCCATTCAAGGTAAAACATCTTAAACTTTTTTTGGCAGGGGCAATTTTACACCCCCCCCTTTTTCACAAATGGTAAGTGCCGGATAGCCCATTTTGATATTAGAATATTAGAAAGGTTACCATATATAACACAAAATTTCTCCGCCGACTCTTTTTAGTCGAGCTTCTCGGTCTGTCATTATACCTCGAGAAGTCGAAAGGATTACAATCCCTATTCCGCCTAAAATTCGCGTAATTCGTTGAGAGTTAGAATAGATTCGTAGACCCGGTCGACTTATTCTCTTTAAATTGAAAATAGTTTTATAGGATTCTTTCTTATTTCGTCTATGTCTTAGGGTTAAAATCAAAAAATCTTGGGTGTTTTCGCGATGTTTCCGTACGTTTTCGATAAAACCCTCTCGTAAAAGTATTTTAACAATGCTTTCGGTGATGTTAGTCGATCCTATCCGAACCGTTCCTTTTCTATTCATATCAGCATTTCGTATAGAGGTTATTATATCAGCAATAGTGTCTTTCCCCATGATACGTGCAAATCCCTTATTGTTCTATAATTTTGATATAATCAACATGCTCTTTTTCTTTTATTTATATAGATGAATTCGAAATTATATATTAATATATGAATTCAATTATTATTATTTTTTTTAGTATTAAGGGTATATGCGTGATATACAATCTATTAATTCATTTTATTTCAATACCATTTTTTTAATCCTATACTACCTCTCGATATTTAGGTCTTATAATACCTCAGGAGCTAATGAAACTATTTTAGTAAAATTTAATTGTCTCAATTCCCGTGGGATCGCCCCAAAAACCCGCGTTCCTTTTGGATTTCCTTCTTGATCAATGACAACTGCGGCATTATCATCATATCGTATTATCGTCCCATTGTTACGTTTGAGTTCTTTACAAGTACGTACAATTACAGCTCTGATCACTTCTGATCTTTCTAGAGGAGTATTTGGTATTGCTTCCTTGATTACAGCAACAATAACGTCACCAATATGAGCATATCGGCGATTACTAGCTCCTATTATTCGAATACACATCAATTCTCGAGCCCCGCTGTTGTCTGCTACATTCAAATAGGTTTGTGGTTGAATCATATCAGTTTTTTGTATCTCTTCTTTTAATGCAAAGGACGAAGTAAAAAAATATTGTTTGTCAAAAAACGAAAACTAACAATCTTTTTATCCTTCAAATTTGTTTACCTTTTTCATTCTATATTTCTATTCAGAAATAATGAATTGGGTTTTTATAGGCATTTTTGATGCCGCTATTGAAATAGCTTTTCGGGCTATATTTTCGGGTACCCCACCCATTTCATAAAGTATTTTACCTGGTTTAACCACAGCTACCCAATACTCGGGGGATCCCTTCCCCGAACCCATACGTGTTTCCGCAGGTCTTACTGTAACTGGTTTGTCTGGAAATATACGTACCCAAATTTTTCCACCGCGTCGTACATTTCGTGTCATTGCTCGTCGCCCTGCTTCTATTTGTCTAGATGTGATCCAAGCGGGTTCAAGTGTTTGAAGAGCATATCTGCCAAAACAAATACGATTCCCACGATAAGAAATTCCTTTTAGTCTGCCTCGATGTTGTTTACGAAATCTGGTTCTTTTTGGGTTATAGTTGATGGTTTTTTTAGAAATTATAAATTCCATCTCTACTACAGAACTGAACGTGAGAGTTTCTTCTCATCCAGCTCCTCGCGAATAAAAGGACTTGTATTAAGATATAGATGTAGTTAATGATTAATAAGATTAATCATGGAATTTTTAAAAATCTTATCTGATCTATTCTAAATTTGTATATGTCTTTTTCGAAATGGAATTCAAGATAAATTCTATTTCTATTTATTTAAAAAGAACGTAATATCCTCATCTCGCATGTCGTTTTTGGTAGAGTTCGAATATTCTAAATTTTTGATCTTTTTAACAAATTGGGTTGTATTTGATTCCTTTTTTTATTGAAAAAAAAAAACACACACAAATTTTTCGCCGGCGAATATTTTCTCTTTCAATATCTATTTCAGTTTGATGTTTATCCAATAAGGTCTCAGAATCAAAATAAGAATAGATCCAAAAGTTTCTGATTTATTCCGCCATCCTACCCAATGAATACTAAGATTTGTTTTTCAATAGAATCTTGTATATTCATGGGTTCCGTCGTTCCCATCGCTTCTTAATTAATCCTTAGGCCCGAATTCTACAATGGAGCTCTTAAATGAAATTACAAATTTCATTTTGTTCTTTTTTTTTTTTGAGTCAATTTTCTCAGTTTTTATTGGCTCAAGGCTCTTCATTTTTTGTTTTCCGAACATAGTTTTTTAATTATTATGAATGAATCTACATTGATGCTTTATTACATTGCTTTTCTTACAGTGACCCCATAGATCTTCCAAATTGGAATCATATATCATTAATAGTCATTTTTTTCTCTTTCTCTCATCCTTCCATTAATCCGCATACTTTTTCGATTACCTTTCATAACTTATAATCAGATTCCTTTATTCTTTTTTTTTTTTTTTTATTCAGTTGCTACAATGATATGATCAGTCTATCATATCTTGACTGGTTTTTTGGATCCAGATCAGATAATGCGAAGCAATGAGTTGCTTAGGTTATTTATTAATGCTATAGTTATTAGTGGTTCTTAATAGGTAAGTTCTTTTTTTATCTTACTCTAATCGAATCCTAAACCAACGAGTCACACACTAAGCATAGCAATTATATCAAAGGAGTTTTGATGGAAATTTTTATTCAATCTTATAGAATTGCTGATTTTTTTCTGACTGCATAGTGTTATACTAAATAGTTTTCGTTTTTTATCGTTGGATAAAAGCTACAGACAAATACAGTTTTTTTATTCTTCGTCTACGAATATCCAAATTTTGATTCCTAAGACCCCATAAATAGTTCGAACTGTATAGGAACAATAATCAATTTTCGCCTCAATTGTTTGTAAAGGAACTCTGCCTTCTCTGATCCATTCAACACGTGCAATTTCTTTTCCATCGATACGTCCTGCAATTTGAACTTGAATTCCTTTTGTATTCGCCTGTTCAGTTAATTCAATAGCTTTTTTCATTGCTTTTCGAAAAGAAACGCGATTTTTTAATTGTCCAGCTATAAATTCTGCAAGAATATTAGGATGCCCATACGGAGTGGAAATTCTGGTAATAGCAATGTTAAGTTTTCTATTGACACAATTCAGTTCTTTTTGAACA